GAGGGTCGGGTTCCCCTACAAACCATTCGAGCTAAAATTGATTATTGTTCCTATACAGTTCGGACTATCTATGGGGTATTAGGCATCAAAATTTGGATTTTTATAGACAAGGAAGAGGAATAAAAAAACTTTCATTGTTTTTCCGTTGATAGAACAAAAAAGGGAAACTTGTTCATTCTTTTTCTGGTCAATCAAACAAATTCTTTAATTCTAATTCTATAGGATTTAATAAAAATTCGATTAACCTTTTGTTTTGATATAATTGCTATGCTTAGTGTGTGACTCGTTGGTTTTATTTTTTATTTTTAGGGAGTTGGGATTCAAAAAAAATAAGCCCGGTAGTATGAAAACCAACCCATCGCTTCATATTATCTCGATCTAAAGAACCTGTCAAGATATGCCAAATCGGTCATATCTTTGTAGCAACTGAAATTTTTTGAAAATGAAACTTTAATTAATTCTAAGTTTAAAGCAAAATACAGAACAAGAGTGTGGATAAATGGAAGGGTGAGAGAAAGAGAGAAAAAAATATCAATGATATAGAATTCCAATATGTAAGGTCTATGAGTCATCTCATAAAAGACAGTGTAATAAAGCATCAATACTAATTGATTCATCCATAATGAAATATGAAATGAATCCTTCTGCTTCTTATAGATTATAGAAGAAAAAACTCAAGAGCTTCGAGCCAATTAAGACTAAGAAGGTTGACTCAAGAATAAATTGGATTATAAGCTTCGTTGTATAATTCTGACCTAACCATTTAGTACGAAGTGGTGGGGACGAAGGAACCTGTGAATGCAAAAGATTTTATTGAACAAATGAACCTTAATGATTCACTAGTTGGGATGGCGAAATGAACCGGAAAAAAATTCATCTATTCGGAGAAATGAGGAACAAATGCTAGGACTAAAATAGAGATTGCAAGAGTAAATATTCGCCCGCGATAACTTTTTTTTTTTTTAATTTGAATTGGTAAACTTGAATAAAAGACAAAAAAAATAAAGATTTATTAGGACGTTAGAAAAAAAATTCTTTTTTTATAAAAAGATAATTATCAAAATGTTCTAATTCCAATTAATTCAAATTCCATTTTGAATCCTGTTATTCGCGAGGAGCTGGATGAGAAGAAAATCTCACGTCCAGTTCTGTAGTAGAGATGGAATTTCGAAACAACCATCAACTATAACCCCAAAAGAACTAGATTCCGTAAACAACATAGAGGGCGAATGAAGGGAATATCTTATCGAGGTAATCATATTTGTTTCGGTAAATATGCTCTTCAAGCGCTTGAACCTGCTTGGATCACATCTAGACAAATCGAAGCAGGTCGACGAGCAATGACACGAAATGCACGCCGCGGTGGAAAAATATGGGTCCGTGTATTTCCAGACAAACCAGTTACAATAAGACCCGCCGAAACACGTATGGGTTCTGGAAAAGGATCCCCTGAATATTGGGTAGCTGTTGTTAAGCCGGGGCGAATACTATATGAAATGGGTGGAGTAACTGAAAATATAGCTAGAAGGGCTATTTTAATAGCAGCATCAAAAATGCCTATACGAACTCAAATTATTATTTCGGAATAAAAATGTAGAACCAACAGAAATGAGTCTGGGGAATGAAAGAAAACCGCAGGTTTATTTTTTTAGACAAACAATATTTCTTTTATTTTCTTCATCCTTTGCGTTGGAAGAATAGACTCAAAAATTCAAATTCATATGATTCAACCTCAGACCCATTTAAATGTAGCGGATAACAGCGGAGCTCGAAAATTGATGTGTATTCGAATCATAGGAGCTAGTAATCGTCGATATGCTCATATTGGTGACGTTATTGTTGCTGTGATCAAAGAAGCAGTACCAAACATGCCCCTAGAAAAATCAGAAGTAGTCAGAGCTGTAATTGTTCGTACCTGTAAAGAACTTAAACGTGACAGCGGTATGATAATACGATATGATGATAATGCTGCAGTTGTGATTGATCAAGAAGGAAATCCAAAAGGAACTCGAATTTTTGGTGCAATCCCCCGAGAATTGAGACAATTCAATTTTACTAAAATAGTTTCATTAGCTCCCGAGGTATTATAAAAGAAAAAGGGATTCTGCTATTTTTGGGGTATTTGAAAAGAAATAGATTAAGAACTAGATTCACCCGTAGATTATGTCTCACGCATATACCTTGAAAAATGCATATTTAGAAACCAATAAAAAAAGGAAAAACATGTTAATTATCTTTGAAGCAAAAAAATTTTAGTTCATTATGGGTAGAGACACTATTGCTCAGATACTAACCTCTATACGAAATGCTGATATGGATAGAAAAAGAGTTGTTCGCATAGCATCTACTAATATTACCGAAAATATTGTTAAAATACTTTTCCGAGAAGGTTTTATCGAAAATGTCAGAAAACATCGAGAAAAAAACCAAAATTTTTTGGTTTTAATCCTGCGACATAATAGAAGGAATAGGAAAAGACTACATACCTATAGAAATTTTTTAAATTTAAAACAGATTAGCCGACCCGGCCTGCGAATCTATTCTAACTCTCAACGAATTCCTAGAATTTTAGGTGGAATGGGGATTGTAATTCTTTCTACTTCTCGAGGTATAATGACAGACCGGGAGGCTCGCCTAGAAAGAATCGGCGGAGAAATTTTATGTTATATATGGTAATCCTTTTAATATCCAAATGGGATCCGAAACCTCTTCCTATTTGTAAAAAAAAAAGGGGGGGGTTGTCTAATATCGTTTCTCCTACATTAGTTGATACTTCAAGGGGGCTTTACCTGAAATGAAAGAACAAAAATGGATTCACGAGGGTTTAATTACTGAATCGCTTCCCAATGGCATGTTCCGGGTTCGGTTAGATAATGAAGATCTGATTATAGGTTATGTTTCAGGAAAGATCCGACGTAGTTTTATACGGATACTGCCAGGAGATAAAGTCAAAATTGAAGTAAGTCGTTATGATTCAACCAGAGGACGTATAATTTATCGACTCCGAAACAAGGATTCAAAAGATTAGGTGATTTTTATTCAATACGATTCGAGATGCAAAATACCAAGAAACTTATTTTCTACCAAGAAGTAGATTCAGAATTAAGATAAGGAATTAAAAATATGAAAATAAGAGCTTCCGTTCGTAAAATTTGTGAAAAATGTCGACTAATTCGCAGACGGGGACGCATTAGAGTAATTTGCTCCAACCCGAGACATAAACAAAGACAAGGATAATCAGACTCACTAAAGGGCTCAACGTACCAATAAAGAATCTGTTTTGACATCAAATGGATATATTCCATATATTTCTGACTCATATTTATGAGATGATACAATATGGCAAAAGCTATACCGAGAGTTGGTTCACGTAGAAATGTACGTATCGGTTCACGTAAAAGTGCACGTAGAATACCAAAGGGAGTTATTCATGTTCAAGCAAGTTTCAATAATACTATTGTCACGGTTACAGATGTACGAGGTCGGGTGGTTTCCTGGTCCTCGGCCGGTACTTGTGGATTCAAGGGTACGCGAAGGGGGACGCCCTTTGCCGCTCAAACAGCAGCGGCAAGTGCTATTCGTACAGTAGTAGATCAAGGTATGCAACGAGCCGAAGTCATGATAAAAGGTCCCGGTCTCGGAAGAGACGCCGCATTACGAGCTATTCGTAGAAGTGGTATACTATTAACTTTTGTGCGGGATGTAACCCCTATGCCACATAATGGCTGTAGACCTCCAAAAAAAAGACGTGTGTAGAAATGAAGAGTGAATAAATTTCAAGAGAAACAAGAGAAATAAATAATTCAATCAAATAAAATATTATTACTATGGTTCGAGAGAAAATAACAGTATCTACTCGGACACTACAGTGGAAGTGTGTTGAATCAAGAAAAGACAGTAAACGCCTTTATTATGGGCGCTTTGTTCTGTCTCCACTTATGAAAGGACAAGCCGACACAATAGGCATTTCGATTCGAAGAGCTTTGCTTGGAGAAATAGAAGGAACATGTATCACACGTGTAAAATCTGAGAATGTCCCCCATGAATATTCGACTATAACGGGTATTCAAGAATCGGTCCACGAAATTATAATGAATTTGAAAGAAATTGTATTGAGAAGTAATCTATATGGAACTTGTGGCGCGTCGATTTGTGTCAAGGGCCCTGGATATGTAACTGCTCAAGATATAATCTTACCGCCTTATGTAGAAATCGTCGACAATACACAACATATAGCTAGCTTGGCAGAACCAATTAATTTGTGTATTGAATTAGAAATCGAGAGAAATCGCGGATATCTTATAAAAATGCCACATAACTTTCAAGATGGAAGTTATCCGATAGATGCTGTATTCATGCCTGTTCGAAACGTGAATCATAGCATTCATTCCTATGAAAATGGAAATGAAAAACAAGAGATACTGTTTCTCGAAATATGGACAAATGGGAGTTTAACTCCGAAAGAAGCACTTCACGAAGCCTCCCGGAATTTGATTGATTTATTTATTCCCTTTTTCTATAAGGAAGAAAAAAACTTACCTTTAGAGGACAATCAATACGGGGTTCCTTTATCCCCTTTTACTTTTCACGAGAAATTGGATAAAGTCAGAAAAAAAAAAATAGCATTGAAATCGATTTTTATTGATCAATCCGAATTGTCTCCCAGGGTTTATAATTGTCTCAAAAGGTCCAATATATATACATTATTGGACCTTTTGAATAACAGTCAAGAGGATCTTATGAAAATTGAACATTTTCGCTTAGAAGATGTAAAACAGATATTGTGCATTCTAGAAAAACATTTCGCAATGGATTTACCAAAAAACAAGTTTTAAATCAATTGGATTTTATTAAGATATAAGAGTTGAATCTGGAGCACAATTCATCTATTCGAAAGAAATTGAGAATTTTATTGAATAATTGAATCGATGTATCTAGGGAAAATTCGCTTTGAAGCAACTATTCCCTAGATACACACGCCGTGTTATTTTACAATTGAA